TATAGTTCTACTGAACCAATATTAAATTTTGAAATATTGGCTAATCAGTCCTACCCTGTGGCTTTGGAAATATTATTTTATATTGGATTTTTTCTTGCTTTTGCTGTCAAATTACCAATCATACCCCTACATACATGGTTACCAGATACCCACGGAGAAGCGCATTATAGCACTTGTATGCTTCTAGCCGGAATCTTATTAAAAATGGGAGCGTATGGATTAGTTCGAATCAATATGGAATTATTTCCTCATGCTCATTCTCTATTTTCTCCTTGGTTGATAATAGTGGGCGCAATACAAATAATTTATGCAGCTTCAACATCTCTTGGTCAACGAAATTTAAAAAAACGAATAGCCTATTCCTCTGTATCTCATATGGGTTTCATAATTATAGGAATCGGTTCTATTACAGATATGGGACTCAATGGGGCCCTTTTACAAATAATTTCTCATGGATTTATCGGTGCTGCACTTTTTTTCTTGGCTGGAACAACTTATGATAGAATACGTCTTCTTTATCTTGACGAAATGGGTGGAATAGCTATCCCAATGCCAAAAATGTTCACGATATTCAGTAGCTTTTCGATGGCCTCCCTCGCATTACCAGGTATGAGTGGTTTTGTTGCCGAATTAATAGTTTTTTTTGGACTAATTACTAGTCCAAAATTTCTTTTAATGACAAAAATCCTAATTACTTTTGTAATGGCAATTGGAATTATATTAACCCCTATTTATTTATTATCTATGTTACGCCAGATGTTCTATGGATACAAGATATTTAATGGCCCAAACTTTGATTTTTTTGATTCTGGGCCGCGAGAGTTATTTCTTTCCATCTCTATTTTTTTACCCGTACTCGGTATTGGTATGTACCCCGATTTCGTTCTTTCACTATCAGTTGAAAAGGTTGAAGTTATCCTATCTAATTCTTTTTTTAGATAGTTTTTTTTTATAAAAAAATGAAAAAATCTTAGCATTTACAAAAAGGTTCGTTGTACAATGACAAAAGAACGCTTTTTCTTCTCTTGTGTTAAGTAAAAAAGTAAAAAACTTTGTGTGAACTAGCGAGAGCCTCGTGACTTTGATTCGCGGGGCTCTCGCTAGTTCACACAAAGTTTAATATGTGTTATATGCTTTCTATTCCTATTGGTAAGTGGTAAGAACTCGTTTTTTGAAGTTAATTAGATGTAAATGAACCATAACTATGTAATCCTATTCCTAATAGATTGACTCCAAAATAGCATATCCAAATTATAAGAAATCCAATAAACGCTACAATTGCTGAATTTGTACCCTTCAATTTTAGATTTGTTTGAGTATGTAAATAAATTGCAAATATGATCCAAGTAATAAAAGCCCAAGTTTCTTTTGGGTCCCAACTCCAATAGGACCCCCATGCTTCATTAGCCCATACTGCTCCAGAAAGAATTCCTATTGTTAAAAAGAGAAATCCTAGACTAATAACCCGATAACTCCAATAATCCAATTGTTGAATCAATTGCGACTTATAATAATTCCTTGGAGAAAAAAAAGAAGTTTTTTGAAAACTATTTTTTCCTTCATTCATGTATTCGACTTTACCAAGGAAAAATGACTTCTTTAAATTTAATAAACGATTACTGGTAGAAAAAAATTTTCTATTTTTTCGAACTGTAATGACTAGAAGTGATACTGATAATAATGATCCACATAAAAGGGCCACATATCCCAATATCATCATACTTACGTGCATTATTAACCACTCGGATTGAAGAGCAGGTACTAATATTGTGGATTCGTGTATTTCAGTTAAGAGGCCTGAGGTAGCAAAGCCCTGGGAAAAAATAGCACTTGGACCTATTATTGTGCTTAGAAAATTTTGATTTTTTTTGAAATACGGAACTATATAAATAAAGGAAAAAATCCATGAAAGAAAGATTAACGATTCATATAAATCACTTAGTGGAAAATGTTTCGAATAAATCCAACGAGAAATTAATAATCCTGTTATACACAAAAAGGTCGTTATCATGCCCTTTTCGGATGAATCATATAGTTTTACGATTTCATCGACAAAAAATGTTATCAAATGAATTGTAATTAGAATTGAAACAGTCGAAAAAGAAATATGAGTTAATATATGCTCTAAAGTTGAAAATATCATAAAAAAGAGTTCCTTAATTATAAAATCGAAATCGGCAATTGAATTCATTATTCATTTCATTATAGGATCTATTTTCTTTTTTTAGGAAATGACATGCCGCCACTCGGACTCGAACCGAGATGCTCTAGCACTGCTTCCTAAGAGCAGCGTGTCTACCAATTTCACCATAGCGGCTTGTCTTGACCTCATAATAACCTATGAATAAGCAATCGTCTAGATTTAAGAATTCAATTGCATGCAATATTTTTAGGAAAGATTCAAATCAATGAATAAAAATCTGTTCAAATCTGTCCTTGAAGGTTCATTATTTTAGTTTAGGGTTTTAGTTGTATTGTGTATTTGAGACTCTTCTTTACTTGAACTCTTGTAAAACCCGAAAGTCTTACTATGACTTAAGGGATAGAACCTTTTCCCCCAAAAACATTTTTGAAATTAAGCATTTTTTATTTATTTAATTTTTAAAAGTGCAACCAAAAAATAAGTTTTCTCAATGAACAAAAAAACCTATTTTAGGTTATTTAAAATTCACACATATTTATTCATAAAATTTGCATGTTTTTGCGTGAATTGATGGCGAGAGATTTATGGGCTCTATTCTATATAAGAATTTACAGAAAATCCAAAAGTAAGAAAATTGTGCAAAAAAAATCTTTTATAGTACAAATAAGTTGCTGGGGGAAATAAGACTTCTATTCTGGAAAGAAAATATACTAAAAAGAAAGTGAGTATCTTATGTTTTTTTGTCAAAAAAAACAAAAGACTTTGTTTGAATTCGGTTTTAAAGTAAAACAGAAGAATTCCATTTCCTATGAATTAATTCAATAGGAAATGGAATTTGGGAATTTTATTTTTGAAACGGAAGAATTTAATTTTTAAGTCAGGTCAATTTAGATTTTTCTAAGCTGTTCTGTTTTATTTCTTAATAACTTATTTTTTTTTATTTGTTTGTTGTTTGTCGCACAAAAAAACTTTTTGAAATCCCAGTAGAAAGAGATCTCCCTAAAGAAAAGGCTTTTAACGCCGCCCAATACCCTTTCCTTTTCCAAAAATTTTTACGAATACGCTTTTTTGATGCAGAAGTACGTTTTTTTGGAACTGCCATTTAAATAAAAATTAAGAGATTACTCATTGGTATAGGTGGATGTGAAAGACATCTATTGTTTCAAAAAATCTGCGCTTTTCTAGATAATTTTTTTTCTAAAATTCTAAAAGAATGGAATATGAATGATATGGTAAAATCGCATAAAATTTTTCTAAAAAATAAAAACAAGAAGAATATTTTTAGTAACTTGTCAAAATTTGACTTGCATTTTCAAATTCGAAGGAGACTCGTAATTAATCTTTGTCTTTTGTATGATTTGACCAATTGTAACTTCTTGATTTGAATATTTGAAATATTTAGAAGAAATTCAGAAAGAAAAAGAATAAGTAAAAAGAAAGAAAAATGAAAAAATTTTCTTTTTTTATATTTAAGTTAGGTTAAGCTTAGTGCATATTTTCATTTTTTTATTGACTCCTTTCAAAAGAAGTAAGGTCCGATAAATCGGAAAGAATTAATTACGAATTAAAATTTTTTTTATGCAACAGACATATCAATATGGGTGGATTTTACCTTTCCTTCCACTTCCAATTCCTATGTTAATAGGAGTGGGACTTCTTCTCTTTCCGACAGCAACAAAAAATCTTTGTCGTATGTGGGCTTTTCCAAGTATTTTATTGTTAAGTATAGTCATGATTTTTTCAATTAATCTGTCTATTCAACAAATAAATAGCAGTTCTATCCACCAATATGTATGGTCTTGGACACTCGATAATGATTTTTCTTTAGAATTTGGCTGCTTGATCGATCCACTTACTTCTATTATGTCAATGTTAATCACTACTGTTGGAATCATGGTTCTTATTTATAGTGATAATTATATGGCTCACGATCAAGGATACTTGAGATTTTTTGCTTATATGAGTTTTTTCAGTACTTCCATGTTAGGATTAGTTACTAGTTCAAATTTGATACAAATTTATTTTTTTTGGGAATTAGTTGGAATGTGTTCCTATCTATTAATAGGGTTTTGGTTTACCCGACCTTCTGCGGCAAATGCTTGTCAAAAAGCATTTGTAACTAATCGTATAGGGGATTTTGGTTTATTATTAGGAATTTTAGGGTTTTATTGGATAACAGGTAGTTTTGAATTTCAGGATTTATTCGAAATACTCAATAACTTGATTTATAATAATGAAGTCAACTTTTCCTTTGTTACTTTGTGTGCTGCTTTATTATTTGCCGGTGCGGTTGCTAAATCTGCACAATTTCCCCTTCATGTGTGGTTACCCGATGCTATGGAGGGACCCACTCCTATTTCGGCTCTTATACACGCTGCTACTATGGTAGCAGCAGGGATTTTTCTTGTAGCTCGCCTTCTCCCTCTTTTCATGCTTATACCCTATATAATGAATTTAATCTCGTTGATAGGCATAATCACACTATTATTAGGAGCTACTTTAGCTCTTGCTCAAAAAGACATTAAAAGGGGTTTAGCCTATTCGACAATGTCTCAATTGGGTTATATGATGTTAGCTCTAGGAATGGGGTCTTATCGAAGTGCTTTATTTCATTTGATTACTCATGCTTATTCCAAAGCATTATTATTTTTAGGGTCTGGGTCCGTTATTCATTCAATGGAAACCGTTGTTGGCTATTCTCCGAATAAGAGTCAGAATATGGTTTTTATGGGTGGTTTAACAAAACATGTACCGATTACTAAAACCTCTTTTTTATTAGGTACACTTTCTCTTTGTGGTATTCCACCCCTTGCTTGTTTTTGGTCAAAAGATGAAATTCTTAATGATAGTTGGTTGT